TTTCTGTCGATCCTTTCGGGTTGAGACCACATAGAATAATGATATTGCCATAAATGAAGAAAATAATATTTCCATTTATTAATGAGAATAGGCGTATTATTTGAAGAAATAATTAATTTTCCTTGATATCTAACATAATGCATAAAAGGATCTTTGCATAACTCCAAGATGTCTTGAAATTCATTATGAATAAACACTTTCACAAGATTTTTGATTTTTCGAAAAAAATATATTCGTTGAAAAAAGAATCCAGAAAATTGTGAACATAAATGAAAAGATTGATTACGCAGAAAAAAAAAGATGTATTCGTATTCACATATATGAAAATTATATATGAACAAGAAGAATCTTGGATTGGTTTTTGAAAAGAAACCATTCTTTGGAAGAATAAACCTATTCCAATTACAATACTCATAGAGAAAGAAACGTAATAAATGCAAAGAAGAGGCATCCTTCAACCAGTAACGTAGGGTTTGCACCAAGATCTCTAGATGGATGTGATAGGATATTAGTACATTTGACACAAAATCTAAATGGGACAATTTGTCCTCTAAAAAAGAAAATATTGAATGAATTGATCGCAAATTACGAAATTGATCTACCTCTTTCCTTTCTAAGGAAAATAGGAATCGAAAAGAAAATGGAATTTCCACCGTGACTGCAAATGCCTCAGATAGAATCTGCGAATACAAATTCTTGTTGTAAGCAAAGAACCTATTTTGTCTAGAATCAGTATCAAAAATAATCAACGGATTCTGTTGATATAGTCGAATAATTAAACGTTTAACAATTATTGAACTAATTCGTTTGTCATAACCGACATTTTCGAACCAAATAGATCTAATTGATCTCTTTAAAACATGATGAGCAAGCGTATAAATATACTCCTGAAAAAAGAGTGGGTATAGGAAGTTGTGTTGCCAAGATCTATTTAGGTCTAAATATCCTTGAAATTGATCCATTGGAAATTGTATTGGAATAAAAAAAAAAACAGAAAGAAGGCCATTTATTGACTATGAAATGATATATAGTGCGATGCAGTCAAAACCAAAGTGTTATAGTAAGGAGATACTCTATATCTCGGGGACAGGTAAACTCATCAACAGACTCTCTATCCTCTCTTTCAATCTAAATAGTTTATATTTGTTTCTAGGATAACAAAACAAGATAGGTTAGAAATCCTTTATTTTTAAAACCAATCGCTCTTTTGATTTTTGAAAATCAATATATTTATCAATATGCTGCTTCTTCTACACATTTCTGTAGAACCCAGACTAGGACATAACTAATAATTAGGACTTATTTGATTAATAAAAACGAAACTAGATAAGATACTTGAATCATGCACTCAAGGAGAATTCTTCCCCCGTCCTGGGCACTAATCTATTTTTAACGTCTAATTAGATCGGGTAATCATTCAAATTTAGAACAAAAGCTCGTTGCTCTTTTTTTTTTCCTTATAAAAACTGAATTGAAGTCGGAAAACTCTATCCATTTATTCATTCGACCCCATTCTGATTCTGAATTCATTTCATTTTTTTGAAATCCCAATTCGATCCAGTTAAAGTCAAAAAGTAAAAATGAAACATTGTCAGAATTCTCTATTCATACGACATGCTGTTTTTTCCAGTCATTCCTTTCAGGATCAGTCGTGGTCTTCCAAAGTCTACCAAAGGTATGAATGAATCCCTTACTTCATTGAAATGTGTAAAAGATGCTAGCCGCACTTAAAAGCCGAGTACTCTACCGTTGAGTTAGCAACCCGAAGAACAAAAAATTGGCAATGTTGGGTTGGATAAAAAACTAAAGAGATAAAATTGAACAACACAATCAAAACATCAAAATAGTAAAAAACCCATCGAAAATTTTCAATTCTTAAAGTTTCAATTCTTAAAGTAAGAAAAATTTATGAAATTCCCATTTTTTTAAATTCAAAATCAACAAATAGAATATTTTTAAGATCAAAATAAACGAACGCAAAAATCTATTTTGACTGAAATCAAGTAAAAAAAAAGCGAGTAAATGGATCCGTTTATCCACGATCGCATTATATTTGCTCAATTGACTCTTGTCAATATATATAAAAGAAGCAATATATATAAAAGAAGACAGGGTAAAAAAGAGTGTTACGAAATTCAATTAAAAAAAAAAAAAAGGGAGGGAGAGGGGGATCTACTAGAAAAACGTTAAAAACCTAAATAAGAATTTCCCCCTTCTACCTTTTTTTGATTAATTGAATTTCTTACGAAATTTATAAAAAACCCCGGCTCTTTTGAAAATATCAAAAAGAGTTCCTGTAGGTTGAGCACCCTTTTCAAGAAAATATAAAATAGCAGGAATATTTAAATAGGTTTGACTGTTTATAGGATCATAAAAACCCATTTTACCCAGATCTTTGCCTTCTCTTCGAGATCGACCATCGATTGCAACAATTCGATAAACAGCTCATTGGGATAGATGTAGACGAATTCTAACTCCCCCCAGAAACGTATACGAGGTTTTCGCCTCGTACGGCTCGAGAAATTGCAGTAATGTCATATATACAAGGTTAAATAGATCCATAAAGAAATTTGAACTAAAACGAAATAAATAATAATATTTATTGATTTTATTGATTTATATATTTTATTTTTTAGTTTCTAGCAATATTTTTTTAGTTTCGCCGATCTCTCAATAGAAAAAAAAAAAAAACACACACATTTTTCTTCTCATAACTCAAGTTGAATAACTATGAAATAGCTCAAACGAAAATCAGAAAAGCCTATTCATTTTTTGAGTAGTCTCTAATCCATCTTTTTTTGTCCCCATTAAAACAAAACCAACTCGATTTTGACCCGTCGTTCTTAATATAGTTGTCGAAACAATAAAAAAAAGAGGATTTTCTTGTTCCAAGATCCTTTATCTTTCCCGCGAATCATTAGGTTTAGACATTACTTTGGTGACTTAAAATTGCGTGAAAATGGCAGCAACATGCCCCTCCCTTTTTTTTTGTCGATAAAACGATTCATAGAAAAGAGGAAAAAAATCACTATACTTACAAAGTTGTTAAAACGTATTAATTAGCACTAACCCTAGATTCCTTGCCCTTGAGAACAGAATCAATAGTTTCGACTCGAGCTACATCACGTACTACCTTACACTCCAATCCAAAAAAACCCAAGGTTCGGGTGTAAGAGAACAAAAGATGTCGAGCCAAGAGCACATTTATAATTCAAATGGTGGATATAAGAATCCACGAACGATCCTCTCTGGCAAGCCACACGTTGCTTTCTACCACATCGTTTCAAACGAAGTTTTACCATAACATTCCTCCGGGTTTGAACTGGTATGTAATTGATTCAATTATGGAATCACGAATAGTCATTTGTTCGTTCGTTACAGTTGTTCCACGGGAATATTCTGTTTTGAAATTTCTCGGACGGACTTGCTTTTTTTACGAAGTCTTACCAAACAGAAAATTTCATATCAATTTTTTAATCTGAAATCGAACCAGAAAGATTAGAAACTAGAATATTAAGAATTCAAAAGTTTTATTATTGAATCCACATTCCATCTTCAAAGGATCAAATACTTATAAAATAACAAAAAAAATTGAATGAAAATGAAATAGTTCTTTAATTTAACTGAAAAAAATACCCACCATTTCGAGAGAATCAAACTAATGATCAAATAGACTCATCAAACTCAGCCATCCTTAAATTCAATCTCATTAATTACAGAAATAGAGACTGAAAAAAATAAAGTCTACTATTATTTTAGTTCATATTGAAAAAGACAATAAGAAAAAATTCATGATTTTCTTTTACGAGTAGTTTCGGCTAACCGAACGGGTTAAATAACGCTTAGTTAAATAAACTAAATTAAAATTAGAAATAAATAGAAATATAGGATATATGAATTACTTATTATTTTATTCCATACATTTCGATCCATTTTAAATTTGTGATATTTTTATCAAATATTTGATACTAAGGTTCAAAAAAAATACATAATGTATAACACTTTTTTTATAACTTCTTCTATTCATTTCATCTGCGGAATTTCCTCGAATTCATATTATAAACTATGTATGGAAATGAGTGTGTTTGATTATTAACAGTTATCTATATGAATAATAGTTCTATGAGAAGTTTCAACTAACTAATTTCTTTTAGCTTACTTAAGGATATTAACTCCTCTATACTAAGAGTATATATGGAATGAAGGGAGGGAGACAAAGGGGAGGTTCAATTTATTGTTAATTTGTTTGAAATTGATTTCAATTTCTTGAAATCTATAGTTCCTATGTTATCCAAATGACAACTTGATTCAGATCCATTTATGACAATTTTTCGTTATTCTCAAAATATCGAGATCCTATCTTTATAGAATCTCTAGATAGAAAACTTTATAGAATCTCTAGATAGAAAAAGGTATTCCCTGGGACGGAAGGATTCGAACCTCCGAATAGCGGGACCAAAACCCGTTGCCTTACCACTTGGCTACGCCCCATTTGTCAGTCTGTTCAATCAATACTAATAAACATTAGTCTTAGTACTGGTTGTTCGTCAATTCCAATCAACAAATCGATTGTTCCTAGGATTTTGCACGTAGAGCTAGCGGCAAAAATGACTTTATTGATCATTAGATAAAATTGAATTAAAATATTGTCTAAAATATGATTTCTTCTATTCTGCTTTCTCTTTTATTTTGAAAATCAAATGGTTTGTAATTGGGTGACTTTTCAAAAAAGGATTTTTTTTGAGTTTTCTTTTTGTGTTTTAACAGATATCCAATAAAACTCAATCAAAATTAAATTATCTCCAAGTTCAATACAGGAACATAATATTTATTATGCTTAATATCTTTAGTTTGATCTACTTCTGTTTTCATTTCAACTTTTATTTGAATTCAAATAGTTTTTTAGTAGTCAAATTGCCAGAGGCCTACGCTTTTTTGAATCCTATCGTAGATATTATGCCAGTAATACCCCTTCTGTTTTTTCTATTAGCCTTTGTTTGGCAAGCTGCTGTAAGTTTTCGATAAAATGTTGAGTAATGTACTAGACATTATTTATGCAAAAAAGAAAATTCTAATAATTATTCGATAAACTTTAGAATATGAACCCTCGATTCAAACAATTGATAATTGGAATTCGTTTCTTCTCATTCTGATTCTTTTTACAAACGTTGCTTTTGAATTTATTTCATTCTTTGATTTAGTGAAACCCCCCTTTCAGCCCCCCCAATAGGAGGTAGGAAAGGATGGAGATAGGAAAGAATTTTTTTTAATCAACCGACTTTTATTGCAAATAGATTTTCTTGTTAAGTTCTTTTTCTAGAAACCGTTTTGTTTAGTGGTGTCGAAATAGGATATGGGATAGAAAAAAGGATAATCTATTCTCTCTCTTTTTTTTTTTTCAAAAAATGATTTTGGAGATTGTGTAATGCTTACTCTCAAACTTTTTGTTTACACAGTAGTGATATTCTTTGTTTCTCTATTTATCTTTGGATTCTTATCCAATGATCCAGGGCGTAATCCCGGACGTGACGAATAAAAGAAGGACTTGATATTGTACATTTTTGAATTCCAAAAAAAGATCAAATATGAATTCACCGACAAAAACGGAAAGAGAGGGATTCGAACCCTCGGTACGAAAAACTCATACAACGGATTAGCAATCCGACGCTTTAGTCCACTCAGCCATCTCTCCCAATTTTCAATTTTGAATCTTACTTTTCAAAAGTAAGATAGAAAAAAAAACTCCGTATGTCTATGTCTCGTTATCTTTACTTTATTAAAATTCGATTTTAGATTAGAATTCGAATCATATTAGCTAAAATCCATTATATATGTATATTATATATTGAAAAATAAAGAGTCGAAAGAATTCTTTCAAAAAACGAAAGAAACTCAAAAATATTTCTCTTCGGGCGAAATATATTATTTATTTTCTTATCCTGGCTAGGTACGCACCAAGCCAGGACTTTTTTTGTCCCAAATCATATATATTTATATTACAAAAAATATATTTAACAAAATTGACAATATACGGACCATTTTTCTTCGAGTCTATATCCAGAATAAAAGTTTCATTTTTTTTATTCTTCTATTTCTAGTGATATTGAATTATTGACTTCTATTTTATTTTTTCCTGATTATAGAATTAATATATTAATAATAATTAATATATTATCGAATTAATTATCGAATTAATAATCTAATTCTATGATTAGTAATATTCTTTATTTTATTTTCGTCCTTTTTTCTTCCCCCTCCTCTTACTCTTAGAGGTACTGTAACTTGTTATTGAGTTATTAATAATTAGGAGTCCTCTTTAACTAATTTTTCACTCAATTTATTGAAATAAGTCTAATAAAAAAACTAAAACAGCCATAAGCTATCATTTTCATTATGATTTTCGGATTCTATGCTCTTATTCGGATTCTGATTACGTCTGATTACGTTCTTTTCTTAGTCGACAAAAGATTTAGTTCTAAACAATAATAGCATTGTAGCGGGTATAGTTTAGTGGTAAAAGTGTGATTCGTTTTAGTAATCCCTTTTAGAGTTAAGGGGTCCCTCGGATTTGCTGCATATTCCGAACTCAAACTTTTTTTCTTAAAAGGATTCAATCCTTTCCTTTATCGACGAATTCAATAAGAAGTAGTTGAGGAAGAATCGCAATTCTCGTGATTTGAGTTCAAGGTTCAAATTTTTGATAAATTTTGAAAATTGGATTATCAAATAGCGAAACATAATTTGTTTTATTGGATCAAGATTCCAAATAACTATACGTATGAATAAAGAATCCATGGATAAAGATAGAAAAGTTTAGTTCGAATCGTAACTAAATCTTCAATCTTTCCGTATTCTTTTTCGAGATTCTCGAACGAGAAAGAAGAGAGATTAAAGCAAAATAGCTTATCTAGTAAATAAGGATGTCTTTAGTTTCCGAAGGACATTAACCTTTTTTTAGTTTTAGCTCGGTAGAAAGAAAAAAACTTTTCCTACGGATTCTATTACATTACATCAAATAGAAATAGAGAACGAAGTAACTACGAGAATATTGCTGGAATACCCGATTCTATATTCCAGAGAGAAGAGGGGATTGTCTAGAAAGCCGAATCTCTTTGAATGCATTCAAAGAGACAGCTGACATAGATGTTATGGTTCAAAAATTTTTTGATTTCATTTCGATCGTATTTCAATCTTAATAGTTATTCATACATCCATAAAGGAGCCGAATGAAAGCAAAGTTTCATGTTCGGTTTTGAATTAGAGACGTTAATAATGATGAATCAACGTCTACTATAACCCCTAGCCTTCCAAGCTAACGATGCGGGTTCGATTCCCGCTACCCGCTCATTAGAATGATATAGTATTCGATAGTAAAAGAATATTTTACTAAAATAAGATATATCATTAATCTTATATTCTATCATCATATAAGAATATTTTTCTCTTAAGAGTGTATCTTTACCATTGAATAGAGAGTTACGTAGATTCTACACAAGAAGT